GCTAATGTAGCTTAAACAAAGCATAACACTGAAGATGTTAAGATGGGCCCTAGAAAGCTCCATGAGCACAAAGGCTTGGTCCTGACTTTACTATCAGCTTTAGCCCAATTTATACATGCAAGTATCCGCACCCCTGTGAGAATGCCCTCAATCCCCCGTCCGGGGACGAGGAGCGGGCATCAGGCACATACTCCATGGCCCAAGACGCCTTGCTACGCCACACCCCCAAGGGAATTCAGCAGTAATAAACATTAAGCCATGAGTGAAAACTCGACTTAGTTAGGGCTAAAAGGGCCGGTAAAACTCGTGCCAGCCACCGCGGTTATACGAGAGGCCCTAGTAGATAGCCACGGCGTAAAGAGTGGTTAAGGAAATATTACAAATAGAGCCAAAGGCTTTCTAAGCTGTAATACGCACTCCGAAGTAATGAAGCCCTAACACGAAAGTAGCTCTACTCCTATCTACCTGACCCCACGAAAGCTAAGAAACAAACTGGGATTAGATACCCCACTATGCTTAGCCATAAACCTAGATGACTTACTACAATTATCATCCGCCCGGGTACTACGAGCGCCAGCTTAAAACCCAAAGGACTTGGCGGTGCTTCAGACCCACCTAGAGGAGCCTGTTCTAGAACCGATAATCCCCGTTAAACCTCACCACCTCTGGCTTTCCCCGCCTATATACCGCCGTCGTCAGCTTACCCTGTGAAGGTCCAATAGTAAGCACAATGGTTAAACCCCAAAACGTCAGGTCGAGGTGTAGCGTACGAGGTGGGAAGAAATGGGCTACATTTTCTACATCAGAATATCACGAACGGCACACTGAAATATGTGCCTAAAGGTGGATTTAGCAGTAAAAAGAAAGCAGAGAGTCCTTTTGAAGCAGGCTCTGAAGCGCGCACACACCGCCCGTCACCCTCCCCACTAACTTCACTCACAAAAGTAAATAACCAAAAATACCCCGTTACGGGGAGGCAAGTCGTAACATGGTAAGTGTACCGGAAGGTGCACTTGGAATAAACCAGAGCGTGGCTGAGATAGCTAAGCATCTCCCTTACACCGAGAAGACATCCATGCAAGTTGGATCGCTCTGAGCCAAACAGCTAGCTTACTCCCCAAAAATTAAATAACAACATTTACATGTTTTAATTAACCCAACTAAACACAACCAAACCATTTTCCTGTCTTAGTACGGGCGACGGAAAAGACACTACCAACTAAGCGATAGAAAAAGTACCGCAAGGGAAAGCTGAAAAAGAAATGAACAACCTCATTTAAGCCTAACAAAGCAGAGATTTACCCTCGTACCTTTTGCATCATGATTTAGCTAGCACCTTTGAGCAAAGAGCCCTTTAGTTCAAAACCCCGAAACCAAGTGAGCTACCCCGAGACAGCCTATACTTTAGGGCCAACCCGTCTCTGTGGCAAAAGAGTGGGAAGATCTCTGGGTAGGGGTGACAGACCTACCGAACTTGGTGATAGCTGGTTGCCTAGGAAATGGATAGAAGTTCAGCCTCATGCTCCCCAACTCACAAAGGTACCACCACCTCACGAGCCTGAGAAACACATGAGAGTTAGTCAAAAGGGGTACAGCCCTTTTGAAAAAGGATACAACCTTTTAAGGAGGTTAAGGATCACACTAAAAAAGACTACTGCTCCAGTGGGCCTAAAAGCAGCCACCTGAACAGAAAGCGTTAAAGCTCAGGCAGACCTAATATCTTTTATTCTGATATAACATCCAAAACCCCTAAACCTACTAGGCCCTTCCATGCGTCCATGGAAGCGACCCTGCTAAAATGAGTAACAAGAAAGAAACCCTTTCTCCTGGCCCATGTGTAAGCTAGATCGGACCCACCACTAGCAATCAACGAACCCAACCAAAGAGGGCAATGTAGCTCACAAAAAAGACAAGAAAACCCTACATTCAACCCCATCGTTAACCCCACACTGGAGGGCCCCATAGGAAAGACTCAAAGAAGAGGAAGGAACTCGGCAAACACAAGCCTCGCCTGTTTACCAAAAACATCGCCTCCCGCAAAAATCAATGTATAGGAGGTCCTGCCTGCCCAGTGACCAAGTTAAACGGCCGCGGTATCTTGACCGTGCAAAGGTAGCGCAATCACTTGTCTTTTAAATGAAGACCTGTATGAATGGCAAGACGAGGGCTTAACTGTCTCCCCCTTCTAGTCAGTGAAATTGATCTGCCCGTGCAGAAGCGGACATAAATATACAAGACGAGAAGACCCTTTGGAGCTTAAGACACCAGGACCACCTACGTCAAAAACTTAGCCCAAACTAATCTAAACAAAGTAACATCTGGTCCCCGTCTTCGGTTGGGGCGACCGCGGGGGAAAACAAAGCCCCCACGTGGAATGGGAAATATCCTAAAACCGAGAGAGACATCTCCAAGAAACAGAACATCTGACCAAAAAGATCCGGCTACTACAGCCGATCAACGGACCAAGTTACCCTAGGGATAACAGCGCAATCCTCTTCCAGAGTCCATATCGACAAGGGGGTTTACGACCTCGATGTTGGATCAGGACATCCTAATGGTGCAGCCGCTATTAAGGGTTCGTTTGTTCAACGATTAAAGTCCTACGTGATCTGAGTTCAGACCGGAGCAATCCAGGTCAGTTTCTATCTGTAATGCCGTTTTTTCTAGTACGAAAGGACCGAAAAAACAGGGCCCATATTATAAACACGCCCTACTCCCACTTGATGAAGACAACTCAATCAAACAAGGGAAAGCACATCCCGACTCAAGATAAGAGTTCACTAAGGTGGCAGAGTCTGGTAATTGCAAAAGGCCTAAGCCCTTTCCCCCAGAGGTTCAAGTCCTCTCCTTAGTTATGTTAACCCTACTAATAACGCATATTATTAATCCCTTAGCCTACATTGTCCCCGTCCTACTAGCAGTCGCATTCCTAACCCTAGTTGAACGAAAAGTCTTAGGCTATATACAACTACGCAAAGGACCAAACGTAGTAGGGCCCTACGGGCTACTCCAACCAATCGCAGATGGAGTCAAACTATTCATTAAAGAGCCAGTACGACCCTCTACCTCCTCCCCCTTCCTCTTCCTGGCCACACCAACCCTAGCTCTCACCCTAGCACTAACTCTTTGAGCCCCTATACCCCTTCCCTACCCAGTAACAGACCTAAACCTGGGAGTCCTCTTTGTCCTTGCAATCTCCAGCCTCGCAGTATACTCCATCCTAGGCTCAGGATGAGCATCCAACTCAAAATACGCCCTCATCGGAGCATTACGTGCCGTCGCCCAAACCATCTCCTACGAAGTAAGCCTCGGCCTAATCCTACTCTCTATCATCGTACTGACAGGAGGGTTTACCCTACAAATATTTAACACCACACAAGAAGCCATCTGACTCCTTTTCCCAGCCTGACCACTAGCTGCAATATGATATATTTCGACCCTTGCAGAAACTAACCGAGCTCCTTTCGACCTAACCGAGGGCGAATCTGAGCTCGTCTCAGGCTTCAACGTAGAATACGCTGGCGGCCCTTTTGCCCTATTTTTCCTAGCTGAATACGCCAACATCCTCCTAATAAATACTTTATCAACCATCTTATTTTTAGGAGCATCCCACTTCCCTACAATTCCAGAACTAACAACAATCAACCTAATAACCAAAGCCGCCCTCCTATCAATCCTTTTCCTCTGAGTACGAGCATCTTACCCACGATTCCGATATGACCAACTAATACATTTAGTATGAAAAAACTTCCTTCCTGTAACCCTAGCCCTCGTCCTATGACATACCGCCCTCCCAATCGCATTCGCTGGCCTACCCCCACAACTATAGCAATATAAGGAGATGTGCCTGAATGTTCAAGGACCACTTTGATAGAGTGACACACGAAGGTTAAAATCCTTCCATCTCCTTAGAAAGAAGGGACTCGAACCCATACTCAAGAGATCAAAACTCTAGGTGCTTCCACTACACCACTTTCTAGTAAGGTCAGCTAAATTAAGCTTTTGGGCCCATACCCCAAAAATGTTGGTTAAACTCCTTCCCTTACTAATGAACCCCTACGTACTCGCAATACTTCTATCCAGCCTAGGCTTAGGAACAACCCTAACCTTTGCTAGCTCCCACTGACTATTGGCCTGAATAGGACTAGAAATCAACACCCTAGCCATCCTTCCCCTCATAGCCCAACACCACCACCCCCGAGCCGTAGAAGCCACTACCAAATACTTCCTCACCCAAGCCACCGCCGCAGCAACTCTACTATTCGCAAGCACTACCAATGCATGAATAACAGGAGAATGGGATATCACCCACCTCTCCAACCCAACCGCAACACCCCTCGCAACAATTGCTTTAGCCCTAAAAGTAGGCCTAGCCCCCCTCCACTTCTGACTCCCAGAAGTCCTCCAAGGCCTAGATCTCACCACAGGCCTAATCATATCAACATGACAAAAACTAGCCCCCTTCGCATTACTAATTCAAATCGCCCCCACAATCAACCCTACCATCCTAACCCTCTTAGGAATTACATCTGCCCTCATCGGAGGCTGAGGAGGCCTTAACCAAACACAACTCCGAAAAATTCTAGCCTATTCATCAATTGCTCACCTAGGCTGAATAATTATCATCTTACAACTCTCCCCCCAACTAACAATACTTGCCCTAGGAACATACATTATCATAACATCAGCAGCCTTCCTCACATTCAAAACAGTAGCCTCAACAAAAATTGGCACCCTCGCACTAGCCTGACCAAAAAACCCAACCCTTACAACAATCACAATCCTAACACTACTATCCCTTGGAGGACTACCGCCCCTTACCGGATTTATACCAAAATGATTAATTTTACAAGAACTCGCAAAACAACAACTCCCATTAACCGCAACTATCATTGCACTAAGCGCTCTCCTCAGCCTCTATTTCTACCTACGTCTCTGCTACGCCATAACCCTTACAATCTCCCCAAGCACTAACAACGCCACAACCCCATGACGACTCCAAAATACACAACTAACCCTTCCCACAACCATCTTATCAACCGCAACCCTTATACTCCTACCACTTACTCCCGCCGTTATAGCACTAACATACTAGAGACTTAGGATAGTACCTAGACCAAGAGCCTTCAAAGCTCTAAGCAGGAGTGAAAATCTCCTAGTCCCTGAATAAGACTTGCAAGACTTTATCTCACATCCTCTGAATGCAACCCAGACACTTTAATTAAGCTAAAGCCTTTCTAGACAGGAAGGCCTCGATCCTACAAACTCTTAGTTAACAGCTAAGCGCCCAAACCAGCGAGCATCCATCTACTTTCCCCGCCGCCTAAAAAAAGGCGGGGAAAGCCCCGGCAGGCAATTAGCCTGCGTCTCCAGATTTGCAATCTGATGTGTACTCCACCACGAGGCTCTGATAGGAAAGGGACTCAAACCCCTGTTCATGGAGCTACAATCCACCGCCTAACCCTCGGCCATCCTACCTGTGGCAATCACACGCTGATTCTTTTCCACCAACCACAAAGACATTGGCACCCTCTACATAGTATTTGGTGCCTGAGCTGGGATAATTGGTACAGCCCTGAGTCTATTAATTCGAGCGGAGCTCGGCCAACCCGGATCCCTCCTAGAGGACGATCAAATCTATAATGTCCTCGTCACTGCGCACGCCTTTGTAATAATCTTCTTTATAGTAATGCCAATCATGATTGGAGGATTTGGAAATTGACTTGTCCCTCTAATGATTGGTGCGCCCGACATGGCATTTCCCCGAATAAATAACATGAGCTTCTGACTTCTACCCCCTTCTTTCTTACTACTCTTGGCCTCTTCAGGGGTTGAACAAGGAGCCGGAACAGGTTGAACTGTATATCCTCCCCTTGCCGGCAATCTTGCCCATGCGGGTGCCTCTGTTGACCTAACCATTTTCTCCCTTCACCTGGCCGGAGTTTCATCAATTTTAGGTGCAATTAACTTCATCACAACCATTATTAATATGAAACCCCCTGCTATCTCCCAGTATCAAACACCCCTATTTGTGTGGGCCATCCTAATTACAGCTGTCCTTCTTCTTCTATCCCTACCCGTTCTGGCCGCAGGCATTACCATGCTCCTAACCGATCGAAACCTAAACACCACTTTCTTTGACCCTGCAGGAGGAGGGGACCCAATTCTATACCAACACCTGTTCTGATTCTTCGGACACCCAGAAGTCTATATTTTAATTCTACCCGGCTTCGGAATGATCTCTCACATCGTAGCCTACTACGCAGGCAAAAAAGAACCTTTCGGCTATATAGGAATGGTTTGAGCCATGATGGCAATCGGTCTGCTTGGGTTCATCGTATGGGCCCACCACATGTTTACCGTGGGAATAGACGTAGACACTCGAGCATACTTCACATCCGCCACAATAATTATTGCTATCCCAACCGGAGTCAAAGTGTTTAGCTGACTAGCCACGCTCCACGGAGGCTCAATCAAATGAGAAACCCCTCTTCTCTGAGCCCTCGGATTCATCTTCCTCTTTACAGTGGGAGGTCTTACAGGGATCGTACTAGCCAACTCATCCCTTGACATTATACTGCACGACACTTACTATGTAGTTGCCCACTTCCACTACGTATTGTCAATAGGAGCTGTATTCGCTATTATAGGCGCCTTCGTCCATTGATTCCCCCTACTTACAGGATACACCCTACATAGTACCTGAACAAAAATCCACTTCGCTGTAATATTCGTAGGAGTCAACCTAACATTCTTCCCACAACACTTCCTAGGATTAGCAGGGATGCCTCGCCGATACTCTGACTACCCAGACGCATATGCCCTATGAAATACTATCTCATCTATTGGCTCTCTAATCTCTCTGGTCGCCGTAATCATATTCCTATTCATCCTATGAGAAGCATTTGCTGCCAAACGAGAAGTCCTATCCGTTGAACTAACCTCCACAAACGTAGAATGACTACATGGATGTCCTCCTCCTTACCACACATACGAAGAGCCAGCCTACGTACGAGTACAAGCCAACTAACGAGAAAGGAAGGAATTGAACCCCCATATGCCGGTTTCAAGCCGGCCGCATAACCACTCTGCCACTTTCTTCATAAAGACACTAGTAAAACTGTCCATTACATTACCTTGTCAAGGTAAAATTGCGAGTTAAAACCTCGCGTGTCTTGAGCTCTAAAGCTTAATGGCACATCCATCACAACTAGGATTCCAAGACGCGGCCTCTCCTGTCATAGAAGAACTACTACGCTTCCACGATCACGCCCTAATAATTGTTTTCCTTATCAGCACTTTAGTCCTATACATTATTGTTGCAATAGTATCTACTAAACTAACTAACAAATATATCCTAGACTCCCAAGAAATCGAAATCATTTGAACTATCATACCAGCAGTAATTCTAGTATTGATCGCCCTGCCCTCGCTCCGAATTCTTTATCTAATAGACGAAATTAATGACCCCCATCTAACTATTAAAGCAGTTGGTCACCAATGATTCTGAAGCTACGAATACACAGACTACGACAACCTAGAGTTCGACTCATTTATAGTCCCAACAAACCAACTGGCACCCGGAGAATTCCGACTACTTGAAACAGACTCACGAATGGTAGTCCCCATAGAAGCCCCCATCCGAGTCTTAATTACATCTGAAGACGTCTTACACTCCTGAGCAGTCCCAGCACTAGGCGTAAAAACAGACGCAGTCCCAGGTCGCCTTAATCAAACAACATTCATCGCCTCTCGACCCGGAGTATTCTACGGGCAGTGTTCCGAAATTTGCGGAGCCAACCACAGCTTCATGCCTATCGTAGTAGAAACCGTCCCTCTACCATACTTCGAATCTTGATCCGCCCTAATGTCTTAAACTTTCACTAGGAGGCCAAAAAGGGTTTAAGCGTTAGCCTTTTAAGCTAAAGATTGGTGACTCCCGACCACCCCTAGTGACATGCCTCAATTAAACCCCGCCCCATGGTTCGCCATCCTCGTATTTTCCTGATTAGTATTTCTCACAGTCATCCCCCCAAAAATCTTAAAACATACTTTCACAAATGAACCCACAACCTTCAGCACTAAAAAACCAAACACAGAGCCCTGAAACTGACCATGACACTAAGCTTTTTTGACCAATTCATGAGCCCCACACACCTGGGTATTCCCCTTATCGCCATCGCACTAACATTCCCTTGAATCCTCTATCCCTCACCAACTAACCGCTGATTAAACAATCGCCTAGTCACACTACAAAGCTGATTTATTAACCGATTCACCCAACAACTTCTACTACCCCTTAACGTCGGAGGGCACAAATGAGCCTTAATTCTGGCCTCCTTAATAATCTTTCTCATGTCACTAAACATGCTAGGCCTTCTTCCATACACTTTCACACCCACAACCCAACTCTCCCTTAACATAGGACTAGCAGTCCCCCTCTGACTGGCAACAGTCATTATCGGCATGCGAAACCAGCCTACCGTGGCCCTAGGTCACCTTCTCCCCGAAGGAACTCCAGTCCCCCTTATCCCCGTCCTAATTATCATCGAAACAATCAGTCTATTTATTCGTCCTCTAGCCCTAGGTGTTCGACTAACTGCTAATCTCACAGCCGGCCACCTGCTAATTCAACTAATTGCAACAGCCGCTTTCGTACTCCTCCCAATAATACCAACAGTAGCGATCCTAACAGCCACAGTCCTCTTCCTGCTCACCCTCCTAGAAGTTGCAGTAGCAATGATTCAAGCCTATGTATTTGTACTACTATTAAGCCTCTACCTACAAGAAAACGTCTAATGGCCCACCAAGCACACGCATATCACATGGTTGACCCAAGTCCCTGGCCCCTAACCGGCGCAGTAGCTGCTCTCCTTATAACCTCAGGTCTTGCAATCTGATTTCACTTCCACTCAACAGTCCTACTAACACTAGGACTTATCCTTCTAATCCTAACAATAATCCAATGATGACGGGATATCATCCGAGAAGGAACATTCCAAGGACATCACGCCATCCCGGTCCAAAAAGGCCTACGATATGGAATAATCCTATTCATTACTTCCGAAGTCTTTTTCTTCCTAGGATTCTTCTGAGCCTTCTACCACGCTAGCTTGGCACCCACTCCTGAACTTGGAGGTTGCTGACCCCCAACAGGAATCGTGCCCCTGGACCCATTCGAAGTCCCACTACTCAACACTGCCGTCCTTCTAGCCTCAGGTGTAACAGTCACCTGGGCCCATCACAGCCTCATAGAAGGAAAACGAAAACAAGCCATCCAATCTCTCACCCTAACAATCTTACTCGGCTTCTATTTCACTGCCCTCCAAGCCATAGAATACTACGAAGCCCCCTTCACCATTGCCGACGGCGTTTACGGCTCAACATTCTTCGTTGCAACAGGCTTCCACGGCCTCCACGTCATTGTTGGATCCACATTCCTAGCCGTCTGCCTCCTCCGACAAATTCAATACCACTTCACCTCAGAACACCACTTCGGATTCGAAGCAGCTGCCTGATACTGACACTTCGTAGACGTAGTATGACTATTCCTATACGTCTCTATCTACTGATGAGGCTCATAATCTTTCTAGTATCAAATTAGTACTAGTGACTTCCAATCACTCCGTCTTGGTTAAAATCCAAGGAAAGATAATGAATCTAATCACAACCATCCTTCTCATCACAGCCTCTTTATCCTTACTTCTAGCAATTGTATCCTTCTGACTCCCCATACTCAAACAAGACGCAGAAAAACTATCCCCCTACGAATGCGGATTCGACCCCCTAGGGTCAGCCCGTCTGCCCTTCTCCCTACGCTTCTTCTTAGTTGCCATTCTTTTCCTTCTTTTCGACCTAGAAATTGCCCTCCTCCTACCTCTCCCTTGAGGCAACCAACTTTATGACCCAACCTTCACCCTCTTCTGAGCCGCAACCGTCCTCATCCTCCTCACACTAGGCCTAATTTATGAATGAGTTCAAGGAGGCCTTGAGTGAGCAGAATAGAGAGTTAGTCCAAAAAAGACCTCTGATTTCGGCTCAGAAAATCATGGTTAAAATCCATGACTCCCTTATGACACCGGTACACTTCAGCTTCACCTCAGCATTTACACTAGGACTAATAGGCCTAGCATTCCACCGCACCCATCTTCTCTCCGCCCTCCTGTGTTTAGAAGGTATAATGCTATCTCTATTCATTGCCCTGGCCCTCTGAGCCCTACAACTAGAATCCACCGCATTTTCCGCAGCCCCCATACTCCTCTTAGCATTCTCCGCCTGCGAAGCCAGCGCAGGGCTCGCCCTACTAGTTGCCACCGCACGAACCCATGGAACCGACCGACTACAAAACCTTAACCTACTACAATGCTAAAAATCCTCATCCCAACAATCATGCTTTTTCCAACAACCTGACTAACCTCACCAAAATGACTCTGGCCCACCACAACCGCCCAAAGTCTTTTAATTGCCATTCTTAGCCTCTCATGACTAAAATGGGACTCAGAAACAGGCTGAACTACATCCAACCTTTACATAGGAATAGACCCCCTCTCAACCCCTCTATTAGTCCTCACCTGCTGACTCCTCCCTCTAATAATTCTAGCCAGCCAAAATCACATCCGACCTGAACCCTTGGCCCGCCAACGAATATATATTACCCTACTAACCTCCCTTCAACTCTTCCTAATTATGGCTTTCGGGGCAACTGAAATCATTATATTCTACATCATATTTGAAGCAACCCTTATCCCAACCCTCATCATCATCACCCGATGAGGCAACCAAACAGAACGTCTAAACGCAGGAACATATTTCCTCTTCTACACACTTGCCGGCTCCCTCCCCCTCCTAGTCGCTCTTCTCCTACTACAACAAAACACAGGAACACTTTCCATACTTATCCTGCAATACTCCCCTCCTCTAGCCCTCAATACATGAGGAGACAAAATCTGATGAGCAGGCTGCCTAATTGCTTTCCTAGTAAAAATACCCCTCTACGGCGTACACCTCTGACTACCCAAAGCCCACGTAGAGGCCCCCGTAGCCGGCTCCATAGTCCTAGCTGCCATCTTACTAAAACTTGGAGGATACGGTATAATACGCATAATAGTAATACTTGACCCCCTCACCAAAGAAATAGCATACCCTTTCATTATCCTCGCTCTATGAGGCATTATCATAACTGGCTCTATCTGCTTACGACAAACTGACCTAAAATCACTAATCGCCTACTCATCTGTTAGCCACATGGGCTTAGTCGCAGCCGGAATCCTCATTCAAACCCCCTGAGGCTTTACTGGTGCAATCATTTTAATAATTGCACACGGCCTCGTTTCCTCCGCCCTCTTCTGCCTAGCAAACACAGCCTACGAACGAACACACAGCCGAACCATAATCCTAGCCCGAGGACTACAAATAATCTTTCCCCTAGCTGCCGTATGATGATTTACTGCAAACCTAGCTAACCTCGCCCTCCCCCCACTACCCAACTTAATAGGAGAATTACTAATCATCACCACAATATTCAACTGATCCCCTTGAACCCTCTTACTTACAGGAGCAGGCACCCTAATCACCGCCGCATACTCCCTATACCTCTTCCTCATAACCCAACGAGGCCCCACTCCACCCCACATAATAGAATTACAGCCCTACCACACCCGAGAACACCTCCTCATAACCCTCCACCTTCTCCCAGTCATCTTACTTATCACAAAGCCCGAACTCATATGAGGCTGATGCTACTGTAGACGTAGTTTAAAAAAAACGCTAGATTGTGATTCTAGAAACAAAGGTTAAAACCCTTTCGCCCACCGAGAGAGGCCTGAAGCAGTAAGGACTGCTAATCCTTAACCCCCACAGTTAAATTCTGTGGCTCACTCGAGCTTCTAAAGGATAACAGTTCATCCGTTGGTCTTAGGAACCAAAAACTCTTGGTGCAAATCCAAGTAGCAGCTATGTATCCTACCGCTCTAATCCTATCATCCACCTTAATACTTATACTCGCACTACTAATTTACCCCCTCCTAACTACCCTCAACCCCAAACCCCACCCCTCAACCTGAGCCTTAACTCACGTCAAAACAGCCGTAAGCACTGCATTCTTCATCAGCCTCATCCCCCTAATAACTTTTCTAGATCAAGGAACAGAAACAATCATTACCAACTGGCACTGACTAAATATTCTAAACTTTGACATCAACCTTAGCTTTAAGTTCGACCACTACTCTCTCATCTTTACACCGATTGCCCTATTCGTTACATGATCCATTCTAGAATTTGCATCATGATACATACATGCCGACCCCAACATAAACCAATTTTTTAAATACCTCCTCCTTTTCCTCGTAGCAATAATCATTCTCGTCACCGCAAACAACATATTTCAACTCTTCATTGGCTGAGAAGGCGTAGGAATTATATCCTTCCTCCTCATTGGCTGATGATACGGTCGTGCCGACGCTAACACTGCTGCCCTACAAGCCGTCCTCTATAACCGTGTTGGAGATGTGGGACTAATTTTAAGCATAGCATGAATCGCAACTAACTTAAATTCATGAGAAATTCAACAAATCTTCTTCACCGCCAAAAACTTCGACATAACCCTCCCCCTTATAGGCCTTATCCTTGCTGCCACAGGAAAATCCGCCCAATTTGGCCTTCACCCATGACTCCCGTCAGCAATAGAAGGCCCTACCCCAGTTTCCGCCCTACTCCACTCAAGCACCATGGTTGTAGCAGGGATTTTCTTACTCATTCGACTCCACCCACTCATGGAAAACAACCAACTAGCCCTCACAACCTGCCTATGCTTAGGCGCCCTCACCACACTCTTCACAGCTACCTGCGCCCTCACCCAAAATGACATCAAAAAAATTGTTGCATTCTCAACATCAAGCCAACTCGGCCTAATGATAGTCACCATCGGACTTAACCAACCACAACTAGCCTTCCTCCATATCTGCACCCACGCCTTCTTCAAAGCCATACTCTTCCTATGCTCTGGCTCAATTATCCACAGCCTAAACGACGAGCAAGACATCCGAAAAATGGGAGGACTCCACAAACTAATACCATTCACATCATCATGCTTAACAATCGGGAGCTTAGCCCTAACAGGCACCCCCTTCCTAGCCGGATTCTTTTCTAAAGACGCCATCATTGAAGCCCTAAATACCTCCTACCTAAACGCCTGAGCCCTCACCCTTACACTAATTGCCACATCCTTTACCGCAGTCTACAGTTTCCGAGTCGTCTTCTTCGTAACCATGGGAACCCCTCGATTCTTGCCCCTCTCCCCCATTAACGAAAATAACCCCGCCGTAATTAACCCCATCAAACGCTTAGCCTGAGGGAGCATCATTGCAGGCTTAATCATCACATCAAACTTCCTCCCCTCAAAAACCCCTATCATGACCATACCCCTCGCCCTAAAACTCGCCGCCCTCGCTGTAACTATTGTAGGCCTACTAACTGCTATAGAACTAGCAACTATAACCTCCAAACAATTCAAAACAACCCCCATTATGCCCCTACACAACTTCTCAAATATACTAGGCTATTTCCCATCAACAATCCACCGCTTTATCCCCAAACTTGGCCTTACGCTAGGACAGTCAATTGCCACCCAACTAGACCAAACATGACTTGAAGCTGCCGGCCCAAAAGGATTGGCCTCAACTCAAATCAAAATGGCCACAACCACAAGCAACATACAACGAGGCATAATCAAAACCTACCTAACCATATTCCTCCTAACCAATATCCTAGCCCTCCTGCTCCTACTAGCCTAAACAGCTCGAAGCGCCCCCCGGCCCAACCCACGTGTCAACTCCAACACCACAAATAAAGTTAACAACAAAACCCACGCACACACAACTAACATCCCCCCACCATAAGAATACATCAATGCAACTCCACTAGTATCCCCCCGCAAAACAAAAAACTCTTTCAGCCCATCCACAACTACCCAAGACCCTTCATACCACCCCCCTCAAAACCACCATGCCACAACACCAACCCCCAACAAATACAATAACACATACCCAACCACCGACCGATCCCCCCAAGACTCCGGAAAAGGCTCTGCGGCCAAGGCCGCTGAATACGCAAACACTACAAGCATTCCCCCCAGGTAAATCAAAAATAACACCAAAGACAAAAAAGATCCCCCATGACCAACCAACACCCCACAACCAACTCCCGCTGCCACAACCAGCCCCAGCGCAGCAAAATAAGGCGCAGGGTTAGAAGCAACCGCTACTAAACCAACAACCAACCCCAACAGAAATAAAGAGACAAGATAGGTCATAATTCCCGCCCGGGCTCTAACCAGGACCTATGACTTGAAAAACCACCGTTGTTATTCAACTACGAGAACCTCCCTTAATGGCCAGCCTACGAAAAACCCATCCATTGCTTAAAATTGCTAATAACGCCCTCATCGACCTACCCGCCCCCTCAAACATCTCCGCATGATGAAATTTTGGCTCTCTTCTCCTTCTCTGCCTAATCGTCCAAATCCTCACAGGATTCTTTCTAGCCATACACTATACATCAGACATCACAACCGCCTTCTCATCAGTAGCCCACATTTGCCGAGACGTTAACTACGGCTGACTCATCCGAAACCTTCATGCCAACGGGGCCTCCTTCTTCTTCATCTGCATCTACCTCCACATCGGCCGAGGACTCTATTATGGCTCCTACCTCTATAAAGAAACTTGAAACATTGGTGTTGTCTTACTCCTGCTCGTTATGATAACTGCATTCGTAGGCTACGTCCTACCATGAGGCCAAATATCCTTCTGAGGAGCCACAGTCATCACCAACCTTCTTTCCGCCGTCCCCTACATTGGAGAAACCCTGGTACAATGAATCTGAGGCGGCTTCTCCGTAGACAATGCAACTCTTACCCGATTCTTCGCATTCCACTTCCTCCTTCCCTTCGCTATTATTGCAGCTACAGCTATCCACGCCTTATTCCTCCACGAAACCGGCTCCAACAACCCCCTAGGACTAAACTCAGATGCAGACAAAATCCCATTCCACCCCTACTTCTCCTACAAAGATCTTCTAGGATTCGCCATCCTACTTACCGCCCTCACAATACTAGCCCTCTTCTCCCCCAACCTGTTAGGAGACCCAGAAAATTTCACCCCCGCCAACCCCCTTGTCACCCCTCCCCACATTAAACCAGAATGATATTTCTTATTCGCCTACGCCATTCTCCGATCAATCCCAAACAAACTAGGTGGCGTACTAGCATTATTATTCTCAATCCTAGTCCTAATACTCGTCCCCCTACTTCACACCTCAAAACAACAAGGCCTAACCTACCGGCCCCTCGCCCAACTCTTATTCTGAGCCCTAGTAGCAGACGTAGCTATCCTTACATGAATCGGAGGCCTCCCAGTAGAACACCCCTTTGTCATTATCGGCCAAATCGCCTCCACTATCTACTTCCTAATCTTCCTACTGCTCAACCCCCTAACAGGCTGATTAGAAAACAAACTACTTAACTAACGCCCTAGTAGCTTAGTGTTTAAAGCGCCGGTCTTGTAATCCGGAGACCGGAGGTCAAAATCCTCCCTAGTGCCCAGAAAAGAGAGATTTTAACTCCCACCTCCAACACCCAAAGCTGGAATTCTAAACTAAACTATTTTCTGGCTTATTACATTATTAATCACATCAACCATTAAAATGGTTGAAGTAAATGGAGATGTATAGGTACATATATGTAATTAGTACATAATGGTTTAGTACATATTATGCATAATTTTACATTAATAACTCCCCCAACCATGAATAATCCCTATTAACTCCATTAAACCTACTTCACTCATGCAATTCTAAATAAATAGGAATTTAACACCATAATAGTGAGAGACCACCAACTTCTTATACCTTAAAGCATTCAGTCCTTGATAGGTCAAGGACAAAAATCGTGAGGGTAGCACAAAATGAACTATTACTGGCATCTGGTTCCTATTTCAGGGCCATAAACAGTAAATTCCCCAAAAAACTCTATAACTGGCATCTGATTAATGGTGAAGTACCCATAGTCCATGACTCACCAACAGTTTCTTTTATATGCATAAGGTTCTCTTTTTTGGTTTCCTTTCACTTTGCATTTCAGAGTGCCCGCGACCATAAAAATAAGGTCGTACATAATTTATGTTTAAGGATAGATTATGTAGTATTTAGAAAGACATTAATTAAATAACCACATATACTTTTATCAAGTGCATACATTACTATTACCTTCCCCATATATACATATCTTTCCCCCTCCCCTCCTTTCCACTTCTACGCGACAAACCCCCCTACCCCCTACGCCGTACGATTCCTATTAATCCTGTCAAACCCCAAAACCAGGCAAGGCTCGATTGACGTAACTGACAAATAGACATTAATATCAGTATATATATTATTACACACATAATCATAATATATA